CTATTACGAAGACCGCCGGGTCGTGAAGCTTACCCAGGAGATGTTTTTTATTTACATTCACGTCTTTTAGAAAGAGCCGCTAAATTAAGCTCTCAATTAGGTGAAGGAAGTATGACTGCCTTACCAATCGTCGAGACCCAGTCAGGAGATGTTTCAGCTTATATTCCTACTAATGTAATTTCCATTACAGATGGACAAATATTCCTATCCGCCGATCTTTTTAATGCTGGAATCAGACCTGCTATTAATGTAGGGATTTCTGTCTCGAGAGTAGGATCCGCGGCTCAAATTAAAGCTATGAAACAGGTAGCTGGAAAATTAAAATTGGAATTGGCTCAATTCGCTGAATTAGAAGCCTTTTCCCAATTTTCTTCTGATCTCGATAAAGCTACTCAGAATCAATTGGCAAGAGGTCAACGATTGCGCGAGTTACTGAAACAATCCCAATCAGCCCCTCTCACAGTAGAAGAACAGATAATGACCATTTATACCGGAACAAATGGTTATCTGGATGGATTAGAAATTGGACAAGTAAGAAAATTTCTCGTTCAATTACGCACTTATTTAAAAACAAATAAACCTCAGTTCCAAGAAATAATATCCTCTACCAAGACATTAACCGCTGAAGCAGAAAGTTTTTTGAAAGAAGGGATTCAAGAACAACTGGAACGTTTTCTACTTCAGGAGAAATTATAAAAAAAGAAAAGGATCATTTTTATTTTTTATTCCTTAGTCAATTTAATTCTTTAATTAAATTCAAAAAAAAATTCTATATCTTCTATATATTATAGAAGTATATAAGTTAAGTATATATATAATAGAAAGAAGTATATAATTAATATCTGTTTAATATTAACTCTTAAAGCATTCAAAATTTCTTTCGTATTCTCTATTCTTTCTTATCTGTTTTCTAAATAGATAAAAATATATATTCTATAATATTCTATATAATAATAATAGATAGAAATAGAAATAATAGATAAATATCAATATATTTATATCTATATTTCTATTGCGTCCAATAGGATTTGAACCTATACCAAAGGTTTAGAAGACCTATGTCCTATCCATTAGACAATGGACGCTTTTCGTGTTTTTTCACTTTCCAATTGTTAAAAAAAAAGAATGTGCGAAATCTTTTTAGCAATTGTGTATTGAAGTGAATTCAATACACAATTGCTTTTAGACAATTCTAATAGAGAAAATTTTCTCTAATAAAAAGGGGCTATTTAAAATTTAGAGCGGGTAGCGGGAATCGAACCCGCATCGTTAGCTTGGAAGGCTAAGGGTTTTAGTCGACGTCTATGGATCATTTTTATATTTTTAACGTCTCTAATTCAAAACCGAACATGAAACTTTGGTTTCATTCGGCTCCTTTATGGTGGATGGAGAAATTCCCAAATAAAAAAGACGGGAACGGAATCAAAATTGACCCATAACATCTATGTTAGCTTTTTTCCGTCTGGGTGTTTTCACAGAAAATTTTGCTTTCTAGATGATCCTTCTAGAAGATAGAAAAGGAGAACTCGAACAATCTTTCTAGTTACTTCGTTCTTTATTTCTATTTAACGGAATCCTTAGGAAAAGTATTTTGTTTCCACCGAGCTAAAACAATATAATATGTCGATGTCTTTAGTAAACCAAAGTTCTCATTTAATAGCTATTTTGCTTCAATTTTTTCTATACCAAACAATAAATAGAACTGAAGATTTAGTTACGATTAGAAAGAAACTTTTCGGGCTTTATCCATGGATCCTCTTGTTATACTTATTGAATTGTAAATAGTCATCCAATTCAAAAATTCTGTTTCGGAATTTAATAATCCAAATTTACAATTGATTAGAGTCTTTGGATACAAATTACGAGAATCTATAATCTTCCTTGAATCTTTCATTGAAAGGTAAAGGACTAAATCCTTTTAAGAAATAAAGTTTTTGATCGGAAAATTAATCAAACCGAGAGACCCTTTAACTATTAAAGGGGTTAAAGGAACGAATCACACTTTTACCACTAAACTATACCCGCTACAATGCAATTATTGCATATAAATGGACCTTTTGTCGAACAAAGTAATCGGGAGTTTAATAAAAAAAACCTGCAAAAAATTAGAAAACTCTAGCGTGTACGCGTAGACTTAATAAAATTAGTCAAAGCGGGTTCCATTTTTTTTTTTCAATTTCCGATCGTTTTGGTCTAAAAATCCACCGGATGAGTCTTTTGGCCTTTAACAAAAAAAGGCCCGGCTGGGAACTGACCAGGCCAGGCTATTAAAATAAAAAAGATCTTTTACTTGTGTTTGAACGAGACAAAATTCAAAAAGGATTCTCTATTTCTATTATTGTGGTTTTATTTATTTATCTTTCGAGTTCGAGCCCGTTCTTTATCTAATCTTTATCTAAATTTTTTCTGTAAATAGAATTACTGAGAAAGTTCTATATAAAAAGTTATATAATATTATTATATAATAGTAATATATATATGAATTATATATATAATATATATATAGATGATAAATCTATTACTATAATAAAAAATAAAAAAAAAATAAAAATAAAAATAAAAAAGAAACTATATATATATATAATATAAAATAAAAAACTAGATATAATATAAAGAATAATCTATACAAAAAAACAAAAAAAGAAAGTTTTTTAAGAATAAAGTGGAGGAGGTTTTTTTCAAGCCTTTTTTTTTTCTAATGGAACCTAATTAAGTATCCCTTTTCTATTTAGGAGAGATGGCTGAGCGGACTAAAGCGTTGGATTGCTAATCCATTGTACGAGTTAATCGTACCGAGGGTTCGAATCCCTCTCTTTCCCTTTCTCCTTTTGATGATGTGTAATAGATAAAATCCTAAGAAAATTCGAGCATTTGCACTAATTAAATAAAGCAATAAAAAACCTTTCTTTTTTATTCTTCACGTCCCGGGTTACGTCCTGGATCGTTAGATAGGAATCCAAATATGAAGAGAGAAACAAAGAATATAACTACAGTGTATACAAAAAGTTTGAGAGTAAGCATTACACAATCTCCAGGATCTTACTTTTTTTTTTGAAAAAAAAAAAAAAAGAGAATAGATTCTCTATTTTTATACCAAATATCTAATTTTGATACCAAAAAATTAAGTGATTTCTTTTTTTCTAGAAAAAAAAAAATAAAAAAAAAAGGTTTCAGAAAGTCATTTGTAATCAGATAATAGTCGAGTCTTTCATATGGAAACAGATTTCCATCCCAACATCTAGATATTTTTGTGAACTCGAATCGAATTAGATTCTTTCAGTTAGGGAAAAGAGGATAAAATTGAGGAAATAGAATGATCCAGATTTCGTACGGCTACCAAAAAAATTCAATGTTTGAATTAAGAGTTCGTTCATACGGCAAGATTTTTTTATCTTTTGAATTGTTGGAAGAATAAAAATCGTGAATTTTTCTAAGACGGTATTAACAATTTTATCGAAAACTTACAGCTGCTTGCCAAACAAAGGCTAAGAGAAGAAAGAAAAGAGGTATTACGGGCATAACATCTACGATTGGATTCAAAAAGGCGTAGGCCTCCGGCAATTTGGCGACTAAAAAAGTGCTTGAAAAAAGGGCAGAATTAAAACAAATACAGATCAAATTAAATATATTAAGCATAACAAAAATTGGTGTTCTTGTGGATAATTTCATTTTGATTGAGTTATTAATATATTTTGAATATAAGTATTTTTTATATAAGGAAAAAAATAAAGTAAAGAAAGATAGTCTAAAAAAACTTTGTTGAACTTACTCAATCAAAAACCCTTTAATTCTCTTATTAGAATTAAAGAAATAATATTTTCATACAATATCTTAATTGAATTCTATGTAATGATCAATAAAGTCAGTTTGATTTGCTATCTACACGTGTCAAAACTCTAGCAACAATGTAATCTATAATTTCATTTGGGTTGAAATTGAATTGACGAACAACCAATAGCAATATTACTCTTTTAGTAGTCTTGAATAAAAATCGAAATGGGGCGTAGCCAAGCGGTAAGGCAACGGGTTTTGGTCCCGCTATTCGGAGGTTCGAATCCTTCCGTCCCAGAGTACAGTCATTCCGGAATCAATCTTCTATTGCCTTTGTCCACCACCTTTCTCTTTCTGTTTCTGTTTAAAAATAGAATTTGTTTTTAATAAAATATTGAAATGAAAAGAAGAATCAACTTCTTTTTCATAATTTCAAACGAATTCAAAAAAAAATCTATTTGCTTTTTTTATTTGTGTGTGATGTAGGTTAAGTAAGGTGGAACCGTAGATTCTAAGAATTTTAATTAAAAAAAATATATATTTATATTCTAATTTCTATTTGACATATATCCAATCAAATATGGAATTCATTTGAATTCTGACTTTACCTTTTACGCGTAAATTCACTATGCCATTAATAGAGAAAGAAAAAGGATAGATTACGATATACTGACTGAACTAGATTCCATAATTGAATCAATTACACAAACTAGAGGAATGCTGTGGTAAAACTTCATGCGGTAAAAAGCAACGTGCGGCTTGAATTGAAGGACCTGATCTGCTGTGGATTTTTTAATCCGCCACTTTTTATATAGGAATATAAGTGCTCTTGGCTCGACATTTTGTGTTCTATTTTACTAGAGTCATACACCTTTTTTGAATATAAAAAAGAGTCCAGGGTGGAGCTCGAGGCGAATAGAAAGTTTTTATTCCTGTCGCAGGCGTAAGGATCTAGGGTTAGTGCAAATCACTAAGTTGGAACACCCTCGTAAGTCTTTTGATTTTTATATTGAAAAAAAGCCCTTTCAATCAATTTTACTTTTACACTGCAAAAGGAACGGGAAATTTTCAGAAAATTGTCAAATTCTTTGAATCAAAAGTCTATCATGCGTGAATCAAGCGTTTGGATGATTCTTTGTATAGAAAGAAAAGAAATCATAACCAAAATAAGGGGCTTGTTGCTGTCCTTTTTTTTTTTATTAGAATTTCGATTTATTATTTAGTATTCT